TATTCTCGTCCGATTAATCAGTTCTTCAAAAGATCTATCAGATTATGGAGTGAATGGTTTGATCAATTAATATTGGATTCTTTCTTCAATATGGAATCGATTCACACCAATTCTTCTGTATTATGTATACAGGCTTATCCTTCACTTTTCTGAAGTTTCGATAGAAGGATTCCTATACCAATGTATACAATTAACTCCATTCGTTAGAATAGCTTCCATCGAGTCTCTGCACCTATCCTTTTTTATTTTCGCTTTCTGAACCTTTGCTTGTTTTTGGAAAACGTGATTTGGCTCAGGATTGCCCATTTTTATTAATTCCAGGGTTTCTCTGAATTTGAAAGTTATCACTTAGTAAGTTTCCATACCAAGGCTCAATCCAATTAAGTCCGTAGCGTCTACCGATTTCGCCATATCCCCCTTTTGAGATGAAAATCTCATTGTGATCCCGTCCCTTTTTTCTTTCATTTATAACGGAACCGTTCAATTCATTAGATAGATGCCTGTCTCGAAAAAGTGTTTTCTCCTCTTTGTGATTTCTTGTGTATCTTCTTTCATCTTCTATAGGAGGTTCGTATTCGGTCCAATCAAAAACGATTTTATCATTTCTGTATCCGCAATTCAATATAGGTGGATACATACCCTATACATCTGTCTCTCTTCCACTCATTTACCCATGAAATTGAAAATACTTGAACGGTCGATAATTTATTTATATTATTTTATAAAATAAATATAAAAAAATGAAAATAATAAAAAAATTGAAATTATATATCGCTAGATTAATCTTATGTTCTATAATATTTAACAGTTATTATTATTTGAAATTAGAATTATTCTATTGTTTATGTTTAATTTATTAATTAATTTTTAATTAATAATTAAAATAATAATAATGAATTTCATATTTAATATGAATTATGTTATAAATAGCGAATATGAATAGCCAAGAATGAAAATAGTTAATAGCAAAGATTCTAAGAGTTTATTGAATTCCTCTGCATGTCGAATTTATGTTATGTGAGCCTGCTTAGCTCAGAGGTTAGAGCATCGCATTTGTAATGCGATGGTCATCGGTTCGATTCCGATAGTCGGCTTTTCTCTATTTATTTTCTTTTTTACATGATTGATAATGCATCTTTGAAATCAAAGTAAAAAAAAAAAATGTATTCTTCTTTTCGCAAAAGCCATTGATTATAGGATAGGAATTTCCAACTATCTCACGAACAGAATCCTTTTCCTTTTCTATATATAGAAAACCGGAAACTGGATATTTATTCAACTCATCTCATTATTCTTTAATTAATATTAATAATAGAATAATACTTCAGTAAATTTTGCTTTATTTAGAATTTAGTTCATTTTTAGTTTAGATTTATTCTGTAGAATGAAATTTCATCAATAAGAATTAATTAATTATAAATAAGGAGTCTTTATGTCGCGTTACCGAGGTCCTCGTTTCAAAAAAATACGTCGCCTGGGGGCTTTACCAGGGCTAACTAATAAAAGGCCCCGAGCTGGAAGTGATCTTAGAAACCAATCGCGTTCTGGGAAAAAATCCCAATATCGTATTCGCCTAGAAGAAAAACAAAAATTGCGTTTTCATTATGGTCTTACAGAACGACAATTACTTAAATACGTTCGTCTCGCCGGAAAGGCAAAGGGGTCAACAGGTCAGGTTTTACTACAATTACTTGAAATGCGTCTGGATAACATCCTTTTTCGGTTGGGTATGGCCCCGACTATTCCGGGAGCTCGCCAATTAGTTAACCATAGACATATTTTAGTCAACGGTCGTATAGTAGATATACCAAGTTATCGCTGCAAACCCCGAGATACTATTGCGGCGAGAGATGAACAAAAATCTAGAGCTCTAATTCAAAATTCTCTCGATTCATCCCCTCAGGAGGAATTGCCAAACCATTTGACTCTTCAACCATTCCAATATAAAGGATTAGTCAATCAAATAATAGATAGTAAATGGGTCGGTTTGAAAATAAATGAATTGCTGGTTGTAGAATATTATTCTCGTCAGACTTAAACCTAACAAAAAGAAAATAAAGACTAATATAACCTATTTTCCTCCCTTTCGGCGAAGTAAATTAACCTAAGGTTAAGATAAATTAAGGGTTTGCTCCGGATTTTTCTTCCATTTAGGTGTCATAGACCGAGAGGGATATTTTCATTCCTTGTCTACTCGTTTCTTTAACAGTATTTTCCGTACCACAGCCATTAGGAATAGAGAATCCATATCAAAGAAAGGTCTAACTGTTGGAATAGTCATATATTGCTATTTGATCTATATCTATTGATCTATTGTGGTTAGTAAGATCGGTAAATTAGGTGAAGGTAAGGAAAGAGAGGGATTCGAACCCTCGGTAAGCAAAAGCCTACATAGCAGTTCCAGTGCTACGCCTTCAACCACTCGGCCATCTCTCCTACATAATGATTATGACCTAAAAACCGAAAATCGAGTGAATAATTCATTATTCATATTAGAATTAGATTATTGGGTAGGTACAACCAATCAATTCTAAATAGAAAGCGATAAAAATAGAAAATTGTTTTCTTATAAAAACTGTTAAAAAAATTCTATTCATGTTTGCAAAAAAAATGTTATCTTCTTTTTCTGATTATCTATTTAATCTATTTATACTATACCGACCGCATTAAATCAATAAATTAGAAATTCTAACGAATCGACTGAGCTAGGGTTCTATATTTTATAGACTATGGTTAATGGATATCTTTAGATCATGATTCTATTTAGACTACGATTCCATACCAGAAGAATTCTCAAATTGCTTTTTAGGCCTGTTATCAACAAAAATCCTTATCCCATCTATCTATTAAAAATACAAATTGATAAACAATTTTTTTATAGTTGATTGTCTAGTGATATCCGCTAAGTACACAAAAAAAATGGGCCCATTTTAATCATACAATGATTACTCGATTCGATCCTTTTTCTTCTTTGTATCATAATTCAATCAACTTAGGTTTTTCTAAGCTGTAACTTCAATCAAATAAGAATAGTTTCTTTCGTTGATAGACTATTCCAGTAAGATGGAATCCAATGCGGTTCCCAATATTTATTTCTTAATTCTTATCAATCAATTCCTGTTCCTGTAATGTAAAAAAGAACAATTTGAATATTGTTTTTAATATTGGGCCATATTTTTTAATGATAATGAATCTGTTTTTATGTTATTTCGTACTGTAAAATTCTTTTCCTTGTGGGATCATTTTCCCCCGAGAAGTAATGAGAACAATGATAGAATGGATTGCTACCTATGTCTAGATCGCGGATAAATGGAAATTTTATTGATAAAACCTTTTCGATTGTAGCCGATATCTTATTACGAATAATTCCGACAACTTCAGGAGAAAAAGAGGCATTTACTTATTACAGAGATGGTGCGATTTGACTTTTTTTGACTCTCGATTTTACGAGAAATACACATGATTCGTGATCGGGAAAAAAAGAAAAAAATCTACGCTTGTAGAAGGTAAAGTTTGGAAATAGAACAATTCCTTCTGTCGTGTATCCTCGATTAATGCAGCCTCAGATGCTATGTTTCAATTCTCGATTCTAGTATTGAGCGAAAGGTTATACCTATAGGTTCGGTATTACGGGTCAATCCTAACCAATAGGTAGCAGAGGGGAAGAAGCACTACACCTAGAAATTAACAACACGAAAACTTTGTTATATTATAAATTATTATATCCCCTTCTTTAGCAAGCTTGGGACTAAAAGAATGGTTGGGACAACAAACATCCATCTCGTTTGTATTTTGGATACCCGTATAACCATCGAAGGCTGTTGAAGTGACTAATTCCTGGACATTGGGAAGCGTTGAGAACAAAGAAATTGTTGGAGTTATCTTTTCTCTCTAGTAACAATACGTTTGATGTTAAGATAAGAAAAGATCTCTTGCAGGAAGGTTGGCTAGAGATTTCTTGTAAAAACACTAGCCCTACTTAGTTCATAATGAGAAGATTTTCATCTTCTTTATCATTTTATCATTATGCACATAAGGGAGGAGCCGTATGAGATGAAAATCTCATGTACGGTTCTGTAACGGAGATTCTGTGAATTGAATGACGACCGTAACGGATGTCAGCTCAATCCGAAGGGAATTATGCGGAAGCTTTACAGAATTATTATGAAGCTATGCGACTAGAAATTGATCCCTATGACCGAAGTTATATACTCTATAACATAGGACTTATCCACACAAGTAACGGAGAACACACGAAAGCTTTGGAATATTATTTTCGAGCGCTCGAACGAAACCCATTCTTACCACAAGCTTTTAATAATATGGCCGTGATCTGTCATTACGTGCGACTATCTCCACTATAGAAATAAAAAGTAAATAAAGATCAAATTCACTAGTAAATACTAGAAAAAGGGCTTTCTACATATGCATTGTCTAAAACAACGATTTTTATCAGCTGTAGAAAAGAAAGAAACTTCATAGAAGTTGAAATATGAAGAAATAGATATGCCTAGCTGTTTTATTCTATGGGTAAAGGATCTAATTGATAGAGTAAGCACCGTAAAGATCAATTAGTAAGGTTTTGCGCCGATACAAAAATAACTGCTTACTTATGTCATGATGTGAGACAAATGTTAGGAATCCACTTATGTAATAGAGTCGATCCACTAAGATATTGAGCAGCGGTGTAGGATCAGATCCCAAAGATAGTAAGTCTTTCCTTTCGAAAGTCTTTTTCAAAAATTCTATATAAATTTCTATATGATATGAAACTGAGATAGTTACCTTTCAGAAAATTGTAATGATAGGCAAAATGTCTATGTTTTATTTTTCTGAAGGTGGGAGAAAAGATAAAACTAAAATAAACCGGATTTTGAATCCAAACTTAAGATTTAAGTTTGAAACTCATTTTATTAACTTCTTTTCATTAACCCGAAAAATGGGATAGATCTACGAGAAATCTTATTCAGTTAGATATCGTAGATTCAAATGGAATAAAA